ACAAATTGAGAAAAGCCGGCTATCGGATTCGAACCGATGACCATCGCATTACAAATGCGATGCTCTAACCTCTGAGCTAAGCGGGCTAACATAACCAAAATATGCGTATGCATAGGAATTTAATAAAAGGGATCTTAATTATAAATTGTTAGTTATTTATAACATAATTCAAATTAATACAAACATAGAAAATATAGAATATCCAATCCAATATTTCTTATTTATATTATTTTTTTGATATTTTAGTGCATAACATAAAGTACAAAATAGGGATTAATAATTAATATTAATATAATAAATTTCGATCGATTTATCAAATAGATATCTATTTGATTATTTCAAAAATATTATTATTGTAAATTTTAGTAAAGTAACTAATAATAATAATTAGGAATTTCATATTTCTAAATTAATGTCTAATTCTACATTAAAAGAATGGTTACTTATAGCCATTCGATTCGTTTTAGTTCTATCAATTCTATATGAATAAATGGATTGTTTATTTCAACAAAAACAAAAAAATGAAAATTTTCATTTTTTTGTTTTGTTATAGATAGTCTGTATCTGTTTGCTTTAAGGAAAAAAGAAAAAAATGAAAGAAAGATAAAAGCCCAACCTAGATCATAATAAAAGACTCCCAAGTTTTCAGTCGGAAAGAGAAGATAAAAAACTAAGATGAAAAAAAAAAAGAATCGACCATTCGAGTATTCAAAATTTAATGAAAAAATAATAGAAGTAGGGGCATAGAATCGAAATAGATATGTGGTATATATCTGTGTATATTGAATTGTGAATAGATAGATAATAGAATCATTTCTAATTCAAGCAAATAATGGTATCGAGTATAGATGAAAGAGGGGGATATGGCGAAATTGGTAGACGCTACGGACTTAATTGGATTGAGTCTTGGTATGGAAACTTACCAAGTGAGAACTTTCAAATTCAGAGAAACCCTGGAATTCACAAAGGGCAATCCTGAGCCAAATCCTGTTTTCCGAAAACAAAGAAAAGTTCATAAAGTGATAATAAAAAAGGGATAGGTGCAGAGACTCAATGGAAGCTGTTCTAACAAAAGGAGTTGACGATTTTTCCTTTTTGCATTAGGAAAATAATAGAATCCTTCCGTCAAAATTCCAGGAATGGATCAAAGATAAACATATATATACTGAAATAGTATTTCAATTGATTAATGAAGATCCATTTGTGATAAAAATATTCACAAATGAAAGATGTGAATCAAATCAATTCCAAGTTGAAGAAAAGATGGAATATTCATTGATCAAATTATTCACTCCATCATAATCTGATAGATCCCTTGAAGAACTGATCCATCAGACGAGAATAAAGATAGAGTCCTATTCTACATGTCAATACCGACAACAATGAAATTTATAGTAAGAGGAAAATCCGTCGACTTAAGAAATCGTGAGGGTTCAAGTCCCTCTATCCCCAAAAGGCCTGTTTAACTTTCTAATTTTTTCCCATACCCTCCCTCTCTATCTTTAAGTCGTTACTTATGTGCTTTATTCAGTTTATATTCAGTTTATTCTTTCACAACTAAATTGGAATTTGTCTTTTTATTTTCAAAAATTTCTTATCATAATTACAAGTCACAAGTTTTGAAATATATATGTGAAACACATAGAATTTTTTTTATGATAAACGTACAAATGAATATTTTATTTTTGAGCAAGGAATTCTCATATGCGTGATTAACAAAACAATACAAAATAATTCCTACTACTGAAACTAACTTACAAACTTTTCTTTTTCGTCTTTTTTTTTACTTAGTTGATATAGATTCATTGACATATACTCCAGTAATCTTTTAAAATAAAAATGAGTCTTATGCGTCAAGAATGGTCGGGATAGCTCAGTTGGTAGAGCAGAGGACTGAAAATCCTCGTGTCACCAGTTCAAATCTGGTTCCTGGCACATGATTCATTTGTCTGAATATCTATTTAAGTATCTGTAGATATATTTTTCCTAGATGATTAAAGAATAGATGCATTTTTTTAGGTATATTCGCTGAATCTATAATGAATTCTTTATTTATTTGATTTTGTTTACCTTTTTTCTGCGTTACAAAAAAAATCTTTCTATTTCGATAATATTCGAATGGTTTAATTAGTTGGTTGAAAGACCTAAAAGTCTACTCTAATAGAGTTCATGGGTGGAGTGGGAATATTCAAAATTCATCTTAGATGGATTACACAAAAAGAATCGAGCCCTTTTCTTTCTTTATGTTTTTTTTCCGTTTTCTTCATCTCCCTTGATCTTACTATTTGTTTTTCGTGGCCATATAATTGTTGATGTTGATGTGCACGTTAAATAGTTCATGATAAAGAATTTTTGTAGTTCATCCTATTTATTTTATCGGCTTGGCTCATAATAAATAAGTATTGTTCCTATTTTAGAATCTTAAAGAACCCCTATCCCATTTTAATCCCTATATTATTTATGAATTTTGTGATTTCTCACATACATAATAAGATGTGAA